CAGAGGTTAATATGAATGTTCTACCATGTTCCATCAACACACTAAAGGGGCTATACGATATATCCGGTGTGGAGGTAGGCCAACATTTCTATTGGCAAATCGGAGGTTTCCAGGTACATGCCCAAGTACTTATTACTTCTTGGGTTGTAATGGCTATCTTACTAGGTTCAGCCGCTATAGCTGTTCGAAATCCACAAACCATTCCTACTGATGGTCAGAATTTCTTCGAATATGTCCTTGAATTCATTCGGGACTTGAGTAAAACTCAAATTGGAGAAGAATATGGTCCTTGGGTGCCCTTTATTGGGACTATGTTCTTATTTATTTTTGTTTCTAACTGGTCAGGGGCTCTTTTACCTCGGAAAATCTTACAGTTACCCCACGGGGAGTTAGCCGCACCCACGAATGATATAAATACTACTGTTGCTTTAGCTTTACCGACGTCAATGGCATATTTCTATGCGGGTCTTACAAAAAAGGGATTGGGTTATTTCGGTAAATACATTCAACCAACTCCAATCCTTTTACCTATTAACATCCTAGAAGATTTTACAAAACCCCTATCACTAAGTTTTCGACTTTTTGGTAATATATTGGCTGATGAATTGGTAGTTGTTGTTCTTGTTTCTTTAGTACCTTCAGTAGTTCCTATACCTGTCATGTTCCTTGGATTATTTACAAGTGGTATTCAAGCTCTTATTTTTGCAACTTTAGCTGCGGCTTATATAGGTGAATCCATGGAGGGTCATCATTGACTAGCTTTCAAACAAAATCTTTTTTTAGCTTTTCCCAACACAGTGTATGGACGGTTCGGATAAACTATTTTGGAACAGAAAATAGATACAAATAGAGTATATACGATCTAGAGTAGTAGTAAAAAAGATTACGATATTTTGGAATTGTAAAAAAAAAAGGAAAGAGATTCAAAAAAAAAAAAGTTAGGGGGTCAACCTAAGTATATGTAATGGCTATAAACCAATTCTTATGCATGTTTCAAAGAAAAATTCCAGAATCCGAGTGAATAGAAAATCCAAATGTTTGGTTTACGGTATGGAAGAAAGACATGTATATGTGATATTAGATATTTACTAGTTATATAGAAACAATTCATATTTTATTTCTTTTCTTATTTCTTTTCCTACCTACCACACCGTGAATTTAGATGGGGGTTTCCATATAAGTCTTTCTGTTTCGTCTGGAACGAATGAATAAACAGACGAAATTGGGCATGGCATATAGAAGAGAAAGCGTGAAGAATTGAAATAATGGAATTGAAAAAATGGCTCGGAATAAAGAAATAAAAGAATTAGAGCCTTATGGATTGATAAAGACTCCATGGATAGGAATATAAAATGAAATATCGAAGTAGTTCTGATGATTTAACAATCTCATTACTTTAATTCGTAGGTCTTAGCTATTTCGACCGGATCGACTTTAGTAATGGAAGGAATAATAAGTCAGAATTCATTGGTTGATTGTATCATTAACCATTTCTTTATTTTTGTGAGGAGCTTACCATGAATCCACTGATTTCTGCCGCTTCCGTTATTGCTGCTGGATTGGCCGTAGGGCTGGCTTCTATTGGACCTGGAGTTGGTCAAGGTACTGCTGCAGGACAAGCCGTAGAAGGTATCGCGAGACAACCAGAGGCAGAGGGTAAAATACGAGGTACTTTATTGCTAAGTCTGGCTTTTATGGAAGCTTTAACAATTTATGGCCTGGTCGTGGCATTAGCACTTTTATTTGCAAATCCTTTTGTTTAGGTTAATCCTAGAAATGTGAAAGTTTTTTTTTTTTTTCTTATTGTATTACCTGGGTTTTGTCGCTTGCTTTTTCAAATTATATCAAGATTTAACTCCTACAATAAAATAATTTTCAATTATTCGTTGAGACAATACTCCCCATGGGAAGGACTAATTTGAGGATCAGGAATTGGCAGATCCACTCGCTTTCTTCCTTCCCGCTCTTAGTCCAACGGAAACCCTTTTGTTTTTAGGTTAGGAAGCCTTGCAACAAATGCGGTATTTAGCAATTGACATGAGACCTGGAACCTAATACTAAACTACTTAAGTTTAATTTAAGTATTTTCTTTCTGATTGGGAACTTGAATTGAAATAAAGAAATCAATTGAGAAATAAGGAAATTAATAAAAAAAAGGGGTAAGGTAATACAAAAAGAGCTATATTCCATTTTGTTAGTCCTATCTATAAGAGGAGATCATATGAAAAATGTAACGGATTCCTTCGTTTCCTTGGGTCACTGGCCATCCGCCGGGGGTTTTGGATTTAATACCGATATTTTAGCAACAAATCCAATAAATCTAAGTGTAGTACTGGGTGTATTGATCTTTTTTGGAAAGGGAGTGTGTGCGAGTTGTTTATTTCAATAATAGGCTGGATCCAACCAACTGCACTTTAATTTGATTTATTTTTTCTTCATAACTAGGAAAGAAAGGTGCACGATCTCACGAATTACTTCTGAATCAATTTTGAAATCATAT